CGTCGGGATATAATCAAAGGATCCATGCGTGCTCAAAGACGTAAAACAGTTATTTGGGAAATGTTTCAAGCAAATGTGCATTCCCCGCTTTTTTTGGATCGAATAGACAAAACATTTTTTTTTTCTTCTTATATCTCTGAAATGATGAATCTAATTTTTAGGAATTCGGTGGGGAGAGAACCAGAATTGAAAATTTCGCATTTTGATTTTGAGGAGGAAGAGACAAGGGAAAAAGAGAAAAAAAACGAATATAAAAAAGAGGAAAATGAACGTATAGCAATATCAGAAACTTGGGATAGCATTATATTTGCTCAAGCAATAAGAGGTTTGATGTTAGTAACCCAATCTTTTCTTAGAAAATACATTGTATTGCCTTCATTGATAATTGCTAAAAATATTGGCCGTATGTTATTATTCCAATTACCCGAATGGTATGAGGATTTGAAGGAATGGAATAGAGAAATGCATGTTAAATGCACCTATAATGGTGTTCAATTATCAGAAACTGAATTTCCCAAAGATTGGTTAACAGACGGTATTCAGATAAAGATTCTATTTCCTTTCTGTTTGAAACCTTGGCGAAGATCTAAAATACGATCTCATCCTAGAGATCAAATAAAAAAAAAAGGAAAAAAAGACAATTTTTGTTTTTTAACAGTTTGGGGAATGGAAGCGGAACTCCCTTTTGGGAGTCCCCGAAAACGACCTTCCTTTTTTGAACCCATTTATAAAGAACTCCAAAAAAAAGTTAGAAAAGTGAAAAAGAATTTCTTTCTACTTCTAAAAGTTTCAAAAGAAAAAACAAGATGGATCATTAAAATACTTCTAGTTCTAAAACGAATAATGAAGGAAATTCAAAAAGTAAACCCAATATTCTTATTTGAATTGAGCAAGGCGAAAGTATATGAAACGGCTGAAAATGGAAAAGATTCCGAAATAAATAATAAGATTATTCACAAATCAACCATCCAAATCCAATCCATGAATTGGACAAATTATTCACTCATAGAAAAAAAGATGAAAGATCTTTCTGATAGAACAATCACAATCAGGAATCAAATAGAACGAATCACAAAAGACAAGAAAAAAATAATTCTAACTTGTGATGATAAAAGATCGAAATCACAGAAACATATTTGGCAGATATTCCAAAGAATAAATATACGATTAATACGTAAATCACATTATTTTTTGAAATCTCTGATTGAAAAAATATACATAGATATCTTGCTATGTATGATTACCATTCACAGGATCAATTTTCAACTTTTCTTTGAATCAACAAAAAAAATAATCAAAAAATCCGTTTACAACGATCAAACAAATCAGGAAGGAATTGATGAAAGAGATCAAAATACAATGAACTTTTTTTCCACTATAAAAAATTCGTTTTCGAATACTAATATTAGTAATAGTACAAAAATGTATTATGACTTATCCTCCTTGTCCCAAGCATATGTATTTTACAAATTATCACAAACCCAATTACTTAACAAGTATCACTTGAAATCTCTACTTCAATATCAGGGGACTTATCCTTTTATTAAGGATAAAATCAAGGATTATTGTATGACACGAGGAATATTTGATTCCAATTCAAGACATAAGAAAATTCATAAGTCTGGAATGATTGAATGGAAAAACTGGTTAAAGGGGCATTATCAATACAATTTATCTCAAACCAAATGGTCGTGGTTAGTACCGCAAAAATGGCGAAATAGAATCAATCAACGTTATAGGATTCAAAATAAAGACTCAATTAAATCGGATTCATATAAAAAAGAAAAAGACCAATTAATTCATTACGTGAAACAAAATTACTATGCAGCGGATTCATTGACAAATCAAAAAGAAAAATGGAAAAAACACTACAGATATGATCTTTTGTCACATAAATATATGAACTATGGGGATAAGAAGGATTTATATATTTATGGGTCAAGATTACAAGTAAACGGAGTTCTCAAAATTCCATATAATTTCAATAAACCGAAATCCGAATCATTTTATGTATTGGTAAGTACAGCTATTAGTGATTATCTAGAAGAAGGATATATTATTGATACGCATAAAAATCTAGATAGAAAATATTTTGATTGTAGAATTCTCCATTTTTGTCTTAGAAAAAATATCTATATTGAGACCTGGACCAATACACATATCGGTACCAAAATTGATAAAAATACTAAGACTGAAAAAAAAATCAACAACAAATTGAAAAAAAAAGATATTTTTTCTCTTACGATTCATCAAAAAATCAACCCATCCAATCAAAAAAGTATTTTTTTGAATTGGATGGGAATGAATCAAGAAAGAGTTTATCGTACCATATCAAATCTAGAATCTTGGTTCTTCCCAGAATTTGTCTTACTTTTTGATGCATATAAGATTAAACCATGGATTATACCAATCAAATTACTTCTTTTTGACTTTTATTTTTATAAAAATAAAAGTCAAAATAAAAACATCTATATAAATATAAAAAATAATCTTCAGATGATATCTGATCAAAAAAAATATCTTAAATTAGAAAATTTCAACCAACAAAAAAATGAACAACAGGACCAAGTAAATCTTGTATCAGATCTACGAAAAGAAAACAAAAAAAAAGATATTGAAGAGAATTACGCGAGATCAGACATTACCATTAAAAAAGGTAAAAAGAAAAAACAATCCAAGAAAAACAAGGAAGCAGAACTTGATTTCTTCCTGAAAAAATATTTCCTTTTTCAATTAAGATGGGATGACTCCTTGAACCAAAGAATGATCAATAATATCAAGGTATATTGTCTCTTACTTAGACTGATAAATCCAAAGGAAATTGCTATATCCTCGATTCAAAGAGGAGAGATGCATCTGGATGTAATGCTAATTCAGAAAGATCTAGCTCTTACAGAATTGATAAAAAAAGGAATATTAATTATCGAACCAATTCGTCTATCTCTAAAAAGGGATGGAAAATTGATTATATATCAAACTATAAGTATTTCATTGGTCGAGAACAATAAACACCAAACTAATGGAAAATGCATAAAAAAAAGATATATTGATAAGAGGAATTTGGATAAACCCATTGTACGATATGGGAATATGCTTGTGAATGGGGACACAAATTATTATGATTTCCTTGTTCCTGAAAATATTCTATCTCCTAGACGTCGTAGAGAATTGAGAATGTTAATTTGTTTCAATTCCCATAATTGGAATGTTACGGATAGAAATAGAAATCCATTATTTTGCAATGAAAACAACATAAGAAACTCTGGAAAATTTTTGGATGAGGACAAGCATCTTAATACAGATACAAATAAATTCATTAAATGTAAATTTGTTCTTTGGCCCAATTACCGATTAGAAGATTTAGCTTGTATGAATCGCTATTGGTTTGATACCAATAATGGCAGTCGTTTCAGTATGTCAAGGATACATATGTATCCACGATTTAGAATTATTTAATTTAATAGTATATTTCCTATATCATATATATCTATATTCCGTGACATTTTCGGCCGAAAGATGTACGCATATGCTATGTTATATTTTGGTAAATGATACAGATTGAATGGTGTATCCATTCAATTGGATATAGGAATAAATAAATTAGCGGAATCCTTTTAGATAGAAAGAAATTTTTTTCTTTCGTTAATGCGGAAACATATTATCCCTTTCTATCCAAATCAAATTTGCAATTTGATTTGGATAAAATAAAGAAGTAGTATATGAATAAATCAAAATTTTTGTGTGTACTAGATTAAAATAACTGGCATAATTCTTTTTTTTATTTTTCCTGATCGGAAAAATCCATGAAAAAGAAAGAAAAAGGATAGAAAAATTTTTTATGGTCAAAAATTCATTTATTTCCATTATTCCACAAGAAGAAAAAAAAGAAAACAAAGGTTCTGTTGAATTTCAAGTATTCAGTTTCACCAATAAGATACGGAGACTTACTTCACATTTGGAATTGCACAAAAAAGATTTTTTATCGCAAAGGGGTCTACGAAAAATTCTAGGAAAACGTCAACGGTTGCTGGCTTATTTGGCAAAGAAAAATAGAGTACATTATAAGAAATTAATTGGTCAGTTGGATATTCGGGAGCCAAAAACTCGTTAATTTAATCGTTTGAATTTTTTTTAGTAGTATTCGATTTTTCGTTTTGATGAGCCTCGTTTTGAGGAATTCATGGAATAATGAATTAAGGAAGAAAAGATATGACAGTACCGGTTACAAGAAAAGATCTCATGATAGTCAATATGGGGCCTCACCACCCATCAATGCATGGTGTTCTTCGACTAATCGTTACTCTCGATAGTGAAGATGTTATTGACTGTGAGCCCATATTGGGCTATTTACACAGAGGAATGGAAAAAATAGCGGAAAATCGAACAATTATACAATATCTACCTTATGTAACACGATGGGATTATTTAGCTACTATGTTCACAGAGGCAATAACCGTAAATGCACCAGAACAATTGGAAAATGTTCAAGTACCTCAAAGAGCTAGCTATATCAGAGTAATTATGCTGGAATTGAGCCGTATAGCTTCTCATTTGTTATGGCTTGGACCTTTTATGGCAGATATCGGTGCACAGACTCCCTTTTTCTATATTTTCAGAGAAAGAGAATTGATATATGATCTATTCGAAGCCGCCACAGGTATGCGAATGATGCATAATTATTTCCGTATCGGAGGAGTAGCTGCTGATCTACCTTATGGATGGATAGATAAATGTTTGGATTTCTGCGATTATTCTTTAACAGGAGTTGTTGAATATCAAAAACTTATTACGTGGAATCCCATTTTTTTGGAACGAGTTGAAGGAGTGGGCATTATTGGTGGAGAAGAAGCTGTAAATTGGGGTTTATCAGGACCGATGTTACGAGCTTCTGGAATCCAATGGGATCTTCGTAAAGTTGATCATTATGAGTGTTACAATGAATTCGATTGGGAAGTCCAATGGCAAAAAGAAGGAGATTCATTAGCTCGTTATTTAGTACGAATTGGTGAAATGAAGGAATCCATAAAAATTATTCAACAGGCTCTAGAAGGAATTCCTGGAGGACCTTATGAAAATTTAGAAGTACGACGCTTTGCTAGAGCAAAGAATTCCGAATGGAATGATTTTGAATATAGATTTATTAGTAAAAAACCTTCACCCAATTTTGAATTGTCGAAACAAGAACTTTATGTGAGAGTGGAAGCCCCAAAAGGAGAATTGGGAATTTATTTGATAGGAGATAATAGCGTTTTCCCCTGGAGATGGAAAATTCGTCCACCCGGTTTTATCAATTTGCAAATTCTTCCTCAGCTAGTTAAAAGAATGAAATTGGCTGATATCATGACGATATTGGGTAGTATAGATATCATTATGGGAGAAGTTGATCGTTGAAATGATAATTGATACGACAGAAGTACAAACTATCAATTCTTTTTCTACATCGGAATTTTTAAAAGAAGTGTATGGACTAATATGGATTGTACCCATTTTGACCCTTATATTGGGAATCACAATAGGGGTACTAGTAATTGTGTGGTTAGAAAGAGAAATATCTGCAGCGATACAACAACGTATTGGGCCTGAATATGCTGGCCCGTTGGGAATTCTTCAAGCTATAGCGGATGGGACTAAACTACTTTTTAAAGAGGACCTCCTCCCATCTCGAGGAGATATTCGTTTGTTTAGTGTGGGACCGTCTATAGCGGTTATATCAATTCTACTAAGTTATTTAGTAATTCCTTTTGGGTATCGTCTTGTTTTAGCCGATCTCAGTATAGGTGTTTTTTTATGGATCGCCATTTCCAGTATTGCTCCTATTGGGCTTCTTATGTCAGGATATGGATCGAATAATAAATATTCCTTTTTAGGTGGTCTACGAGCTGCTGCTCAATCTATTAGTTATGAAATACCATTAACTCTATGTGTGTTATCAATATCTCTACGTGTGATTCGTTGGAATATGAACTTTGAACCTCTCTTCTATAAATAAAAGAAAAAAGAAAGAGGTTCAATGTATTGAATAGATGTTTTCATTTTTTTTTTATTCAGCATTCGGGTTGATGAGTTAAACCAGATAGTTATATGAGTGAAACTAAACAGCTTATAAATTTGTAGTAAGAAGAAAAAATCTCATTCCCTATGTACAAGAATAAAGTTGAAGTAAACATAAGCAGTGTAAACTGCTTACCCCAAGATTAAGTAAGATTTTTTGATTAGTCATCATATCTTGAAGCGGGCGCAAACAAAAGATCAACTGTATGGAGTTTCTACTACTGTCTCGTATGTATTACTATACCGGGGATCAATCAAAAGTCAGTGGACGGTTAGGAACACCAAGGTACACAAAGGATTAGTAATGGAGATAATGTAAGGTATCAAAAAAGAGGTATTTCTTCATAAAACGAATCATAATAAGGACTTTAAATTGGTAGAAATGATCAAGTAGTACTTCCCTACGATTCCGATCTAGAGTATGCTCCTATTCACTGGTTAAAGAAATGACTATCAAGAACGAATTAATCCTTTATTTTTTTTTTAAGTATCCTCCTCTGAGACAGAAGAACAGGAAAAAAGAAATGGAATGCAGTAATTGAATGAATAATAAAAAAAGGGGATCCTTATTTATTCTTTTCTCTATCCATATTCATACATATCGAATTCTTATCACGATTCATGAACTAATCACTAATTCTTTTTATTTTGTATTGATTGATATAAGGAGTATTTTATTGAAATAATAAGTTATTACCGAACAAAGAGAAATTCTTATTGTAAAGGATGAGATCAATTCGGAAGCACTTTTTTTCTTATTCTAGCAGACAGAATTCCATTGGTCTAATTTGGGACTTTCCGATGTATCTTTATTCTATCTACCCAAAGATGGCGATAATACCGAACCCGTCCTTACATTTTTTTTGTGGCCATCGAGGAGCCGTATGAAGCTGAGGTCTCACGTACGGTTTTGAAATAGCGATGGGAACAGTGATGTTATTATCGACTATGATTATCTAACAGTTCAAGTACAGTTGATATAGTTGAAGCACAGTCAAAATATGGTTTTTGGGGGTGGAATCTGTGGCGCCAGCCTATAGGATTTATTGTTTTTCTAATTTCTTCTCTAGCCGAATGTGAGAGATTGCCCTTTGATTTACCAGAAGCGGAGGAGGAATTAGTAGCAGGTTATCAAACCGAGTATTCGGGTATCAAATACGGTTTATTTTATCTTGCTTCTTACCTAAATTTTTTAGTTTCTTCATTATTTGTAACAGTTCTTTACTTAGGTGGGTGGAATTTATCTATTCCGTATATATCCATTCCTGAGCTTTTCAGAATAAATAAAATCGCTGGCATTTTTGGAATGACAATGGGTATCCTTATTACATTAACTAAAGCTTATTTGTTTCTCTTCATTTCTATCACAACAAGATGGACTTTACCTAGGATGAGAATGGACCAGTTATTAAATCTTGGATGGAAATTTCTTTTACCTATTTCTCTAGGTAATCTGTTATTAACAACTTCTTCCCAACTTGTTTCATTATAAATAACAGAATATGATAACACTATTTTAGATTCATAATCTCTATCAAACAAGAGAAAGAAACGTCAATTTTTTCATGTATATCTACAATATGTTCCCTATGGTAATTGGGTTCATGAATTATGGTCAACAAACAATACGAGCTGCAAGGTACATTGGTCAAAGTTTCATAATTACCTTATCCCACACAAATCGTTTACCTGTAACTATTCAATATCCTTATGAAAAATCGATCATATCAGAGCGTTTCCGGGGTCGAATCCACTTTGAATTTGATAAATGTATTGCTTGTGAAGTATGTGTTCGTGTATGCCCGATAGATCTACCCGTTGTTGATTGGAGATTTGAAAGAGATATTAAAAAGAAACAATTACTTAATTATAGTATAGATTTCGGGGTTTGTATATTTTGTGGTAACTGTGTCGAGTATTGTCCAACAAATTGTTTATCAATGACTGAAGAATATGAACTTTCCACTTATGATCGTCACGAATTGAATTATAATCAAATTGCTTTGGGTCGATTACCAATCTCAATAATTGGAGATTACACAATTCAAACAGTTATGAATTCGACTCAAATAAAAATAGACAAAGATAAACCCTTTGATTCAAGAACAATTACCGATTACTAAGATTTTGTTTTGATATAAAGGATCCAAGCTTTTTATTTTGGGTAGTCAGTAACTACAAATAAAAACGAATAACTATTGATTGTTGAGAATCACTGTTTGATTTAAACTGAGAATATATTTTTCATGATGATTTCGAAATAGCAAATTTCAACTACATATTCCAACTACTCTTTTCTTTTTTTTTTCTTTCGGATAAATATAAATAAAGTAGGATTGGCCCGATAATTTTATCTATATCTACATTAATCCATATTCAAATTCAATTCAATTATAAATGTATCATATACAATATTATATACAAGAAAAAAATAGGGTAACCCCTTTTCCTTTCCTGGACCATTTATTTAGTAAAGTTAAAGTAAGGTCATGAAATAGTTAAAGTTTTTTATTTTGTATTTTATACATAATGGATTTACCTGGACCAATACATGATATTCTTGTTGTATTTCTGGGGTCAATTCTTGTATTAGGGGGTCTGGGGGTAGTATTATTTACCAATCCAATTTATTCTGCCTTTTCGTTGGGATTGGTTCTTGTTTGTATATCCTTATTCTATATTTCATCGAACTCCTATTTTGTAGCTGCCGCACAGCTCCTTATTTATGTGGGAGCCATAAATGTCTTGATCATATTTGCTGTAATGTTCATAAATGGTTCAGAATATTCCAATAATTCCTATTTTTGGACCATTGGAGATGGGGTCACTTCGATGGTTTGTACAACTATTCTTTTTTCACTAATTACTACTATCCCAGATACGTCATGGTACGGAATTATTTGGACTGCAAGATCAAACCAGATTATGGAACAGGACCTAATAAATAACGTTCAACAAATTGGGATTCATTTATCAACAGATTTTTATCTTCCGTTTGAACTCATTTCTATAATTCTTTTAGTTTCCTTGATAGGTGCAATTACTATGGCTCGACAATAAGCAATAAAAATACTTAACTTAATAATAATTCCCAATTCTTAGAATTCTAACTAAATTCTAAATAAATAAATAGAAATTTTTAGTTAAATCTATCTACCGTCAATATCTTCTTTTGTTGTGTAATTGTTCTATTCTAATCAATTGAATCGGTTGAATTGTTGTTCATATTGAAAAGAATCGAGATTGATAAGGAGTTAGTCAATGATGTTTGAGCATGTCCTTTTTTTGAGTGTTTATTTATTTTCTATCGGTATCTATGGATTGATCACAAGTCGAAACATGGTTAGAGCGCTTATGTGTCTTGAGCTTATACTAAATTCGGTTAATATCAATCTTGTAACATTTTCTGATATATTTGATAGTCGCCAATTAAAAGGAGACATTTTCTCAATCTTTGTTATAGCCATTGCAGCTGCTGAAGCAGCTATTGGACTTGCTATTGTTTCGTCGATCCATCGTAACAGAAAATCAACTCGTATTAATCAATCGAATTTGTTGAATAATTAGTGATAATTATCATAGATAATTTAAATAAAGACACATAAAAATATTTAATAGAATTGAAATACTATTTTTTATTGAATTTGAATGCAATTCGATTTTATTGAATTGCATTTTTATATTTATATTGAAATAATGATGACCAATTTGTTGGCCAATTAATTTTAATTCGCATGTGCAACTCGTATCAGCATAATTGTTGAAACGAAAATCAAAGTCTCTTGACCTTTTCTCATAAACAGATTGATTTAAGAAATATATTGATTGTTTTTAATAAACCACTGCTTCGTCTGGTGTCTACAATATTACAATATATAATATATGATTCATTTACTACTAATTTGATTTGACCAGATCGAAAATCTTTTATGTTCAAAACTGGAATTTATAGATCCAATGTCACATTCAGTAAAAATTTATGATACATGTATAGGGTGTACTCAATGTGTACGAGCTTGCCCCACAGATGTATTGGAAATGATACCTTGGGACGGATGTAAAGCCAAGCAAATAGCTTCCGCGCCAAGAACCGAGGACTGTGTAGGTTGTAAGAGATGTGAATCCGCCTGCCCAACAGATTTTTTGAGTGTCCGTGTTTATTTAGGGCCTGAAACAACTCGCAGCATGGCTCTATCTTATTGATACGTTACAAAAAACTCCACTTGAATCATTTGTGATTCCTCTTTACCGACAAAAGCCCGTGCTCGACAAAATATATTATTTTGAGGACGGGCTTTTCTGGTCAAAACGTATCTTGTCTTTATCACGAGTTATTTTCCTTGGTTAACAATACTTGTTGTTTTACCGATATTCGCGGGTTCTTCAATTTTCTTTTTCCCTCATAGAGGGAATAAGATATTTAGGTGGTATACTATATGTATATGCTTCTTAGAACTCCTTCTAACGACTTATGCATTCTGTTATCATTTCCAATTGGATGATCCATTAATGCAATTGAAGGAAGATTATAAATGGATAGATGTTTTTGATTTCCACTGGAGACTAGGAATCGATGGACTTTCCATAGGACCCATTTTACTGACAGGATTTATCACTACTTTAGCAACTTTAGCAGCTTGGCCAATTACTCGAAATTCGCGGTTGTTCTATTTCCTGATGCTAGCAATGTACAGCGGTCAAATAGGATTATTTTCTTCTCGAGACCTTTTACTTTTTTTCATCATGTGGGAGTTAGAATTAATTCCTGTTTACTTACTTTTATCCATGTGGGGGGGAAAGAAACGTCTCTACTCGGCTACAAAGTTTATTTTGTACACTGCAGGGGGTTCTATTTTTTTCTTAATAGGAGTTCTAGGTATGGGTTTATATGGTTCCAATGAACCAACATTAGATTTTGAAAGATTAATTAATCAATCATATCCTGTGGCATTGGAAATAATATTCTATTTTGGCTTCCTTATTGCTTATGCTGTCAAATTGCCGATTATACCCCTACATACATGGTTACCTGATACCCATGGAGAAGCACATTACAGTACATGTATGCTTTTAGCTGGAATCCTATTAAAAATGGGCGCATATGGATTGATTCGGATCAATATGGAATTATTACCCCACGCTCATTCTATATTTTCTCCCTGGTTGGTGATAATAGGAACAATGCAAATAATCTATGCAGCTTCAACTTCTCTTGGTCAACGTAATTTAAAAAAGAGAATAGCCTATTCCTCTGTATCTCACATGGGTTTCACAATTATAGGAATTGGTTCTATAACCGACATGGGACTCAATGGAGCTATTTTACAAATGCTCTCTCATGGATTTATTGGTGCTGCACTTTTTTTCTTGGCGGGAACGAGTTGTGATAGAACACGTCTTGTTTATCTCGAAGAAATGGGAGGGATATCTATCCCAATGCCAAAAATATTTACCATGTTCAGTAGCTTCTCGATGGCTTCTCTTGCATTGCCAGGAATGAGTGGTTTTGTTGCGGAATTTGTAGTATTCTTTGGACTAATTACTAGTACAAAATATCTTTTAATGCCAAAAATGCTAATTACTTTAGTAATGGCAATTGGAATGATATTAACTCCTATTTATTTATTATCTATGTTACGTCAGATGTTTTATGGATACAAGCTATTTAATATTCCAAACTCGAATTTTTGGGATTCTGGACCACGAGAACTATTTCTTTCAATCTGTATCTTTCTACCCGTAATAGGTATTGGTATTTATCCCGATTTCGTTCTCTCGTTATCAGTTGACAAGGTACACGCTATCCTATCCAATTATTATCATAGATAGTGTTTCATTAATGAGACGGAAGGAAAGTCTTATAATTCTTTGAATTTAATATTTTGAAAATCGTTTGCTGTACTGTATAATGAAAAAAGAAATAAAATGAATAAGAATTGTAATTAGATACATCTCGAGTTTTTGAGAACCATTTAAATTTGAATGATTCCTTGATTCAAACGGTTCTCAAAAACTCATAAAAACAAACTTTCGTTATATATGGGATGATGTTTTTATCTTATGTATTCTTCATGTAGTTTATTCAATTAGATGTTTATGTGAATGAACCATAACTATGTAGACCTATTCCTAATAGATTGATCCCAAAATAGCATATCCAAATTATAAGAAATCCTATAGAAGCTATAAGTGCCGAATTCGTACCTTTCCAATTTATATTTGTTCTAGTATGTAAATAAATCGCGAATATGGTCCAAGTAATAAATGCCCAAGTTTCCTTGGGGTCCCAATTCCAATAGGATCCCCATGCCTCATTAGCCCATACTGCTCCACAAAGAATACCTATGGTTAAAAAGGTAAACCCTAGACTAATGACACGATAACTCCAATAATCCAAACGCTCAGTTAATTGATATTTGTAATAATTTCGAAATGAAGGAAAAGAAGTGTTTTTAAAAACACTTCTTTTTTCATTCAAATATTCAATCTCACCAAAGAAAAATGACTTAATTAAGAAATTATTGCTTTTACAAAAAATATCGATGTTTTTTCGAAATGTAATGACTAGAAGAGCGACTGATAATAATGATCCGCATAAAAGAGCTGCATAGCTCAATAACATCATACTTACGTGCATCATTAACCACTGAGATTGTAGAGCAGGTACTAATATTGCAGATTGATGCATTTCAGTTGAAAGACCCGACATGGCAAAGCCTTGAGTAAAAATGGTACTTGGTGCAATTATTGTGCTTAAATCATTTTTAAGGTTACATATCTTGGGAATCATATGAATAATGAAGAAACTACACGAAAGGAAGATTAATGACTCGTATAAATTACTTAATGGAAAATGTCCCGAAGAAATCCAACGAGAAACTAATAATCCTGTTATAGAGAAAAAAGTAGCTATCATCCCTTTTTCTGACGAATCACGTAATCCTACAATTTTGTGGACTAATAAGGTCATCAAATGAATCGTAATCACAATTGAAATGATCGAAAAAGAGATATGAGTTAATATATGTTCTAAAGTCGCAAATATCATAAAAGAGATCCCATTACAGAATTGGAAATCGGGAATTGAATACATTTTAGGATCTATTGTATCTCTTTTAGAAGATGCCGCCACTCGGACTCGAACCGAGATGCTTTAGCACTGCTTCCTAAGAGCAGCGTGTCTACCGATTTCACCATGGCGGCTTACTTGAAATAATAATAGTCAATTCATGTTGAATCGTCGAGATTCAAGGATTCAATATAGTTCATTAATTAGAATCGATGAATAAAGACTGGTTTGTGGTTTAAATATTTGAATTTTCAATAAAATACCTACTTAGGTAGTATCGTCGTGGGTTTTTTAACAATCAACTTTCACGTACTAGAAACTAAGTTCTCTCCAAACAGTTGGAACTCAATAGTTTTTTCTCAGTTGAGGTATAAAACTAAGAATTGTCTTTTTTCTCTATTTTTTTCTGATTTGTTTTTTATTTATACGATTTCATGGATTCAAATGAAAAAGATTGAGTTTTTTTTTCAATGAACAAAATCAAATAACTAGGATTTCATATCTATCACAATTTTATCATTAAATACAAAGAATTTGTTATTTTCCTAATGATTTCGATACCTTAGTATATTTAAATTAAAGTATTAATATTCTTTATTGCGCATATAATTTATAATACCATTTACAAAACCAATTAAGTTTTGTTATAGGCATATAACAAAAGAGTTTCAATCTCTATCACAATTGTACTTTTCTATTGTGAAAAGTACAATTGTGATAGGGAAAAAAAAATAATACTTAGAACCCAATATACAAAGAACCCAATATACAAAAAACTCTTATTCTATATATCACAGCAGTGAGTTCTAACTAATATTGAGAAATTCAATACAGAAAAATCCATTAGTTAACATTCATCTTACAAAATTGGAGGTTGTTTAGGCTATATCAATTGAGATTATTCTAAGACTTTATTATTTGTTTGGTCGCACAAAAAAACTTTTTGAATGCCCGGTGGAAACCGATTTCGCTAAAGAAAAAGCTTTTACTGCAGCTAAATATCCTTTTTTCTTCCAAATATTTCTACGAATACGTTTTTTTGACATAGAAGTACGTTTTTTTGGAACTGCCATTCAAAAAAAGGGGGTTCCTCTTTTTATCGTTGTATGTGAAAGACATGTATTCTTCAAAATAGATCGTTCTTTTTAGTTATTATCTATACTTATTTCGTGTATGTGGATAATTTTTTTAATATACTCTTTAAAATATACATTGTTTTTTTACTTTAACATATAAATATATATAATAAACATACAAATATATATAATACAAATATATTTATATATACATGTATATGTGATATATATATCACATATATGTATGCGCGCGCATCACACATCACATATATAAATGACATGAGGGAAAAAAAATAGAAGAAAATAAGGGAAAATGAAAATTGATTAAGTCCAGAGTGCTATGTCCATAATTCAAATTCCAATTAGAACTAAATTAGAACTAGTACTTAATCCGTTAAACAAGACATTCCATTACTTAGGTAACCTAAGTAATCTTTTATTTCAGTTATATACGAAGTAAGGAGTATCATAAGATTTCCGATAAACATAAGTTTTCTTTATTGGATTTCAATCCAATCAATCAGTTACACAACAAGTTAGGTAATTACTCCACTCCCAAAATGAACTAGAAAACCTAGGTATTTTTTTTTTCGAATATAGATACCGAATATAGATACTATGATCCATATTTGAATAAAAAAAGTACTCTTTTTTTGGTCTAACTCTTTTTCCTTACTATATTTACTATACTATATAATATATTACATATACTATAATAGTATATGTAATATGTTTATTAATCACCAAAAAAATATCAAAATCTAATAAATAATAGTAGTAAGAAAATTATTTTAAAATCTCATATTCCTTTAATCTTTTCTTAGTTAAAATAACTACTAGGTAATCGCCTTTACCTTTACATAGTTATTTGTACATAGTTATTTGGTCATATTTTTTGACCAACCTATTGTCAATTTTGGAATATTTCAAATATCTGAGAAAAAATCAGAATAATTAAGAATCCCAATATTTGACTTTTTTTTTGTTGATTTCTTTTATTATTGTTCCTTTCTAAAAGGATAAAAAAGATAAGAATTGGTGAATCGAGAACAATTTGCAATTAGAAGAAAAAAGAGTTTCTTTTCTTATGGAACATACATATCAATATGCGTGGATAATACCTTTTCTTCCACTTCCAGTTACTATGTCAATAGGATTTGGACTTCTACTTATTCCGACAGCAACAAAAAATATTCGTCGCATGTGGACTTTCCCTAGTGTTTTACTCTTAAGTATAGCTATGGTGTTTTCGGCCAATCTGTCTATTCAACAAATAAATGGAAGTTTTATCTATCAATATCTATGGTCTTGGACCATCAATAATGATTTTTCCTTAGATTTTGGATACTTGATCGATGCACTTACTTCTCTTATGTCAATACTAATTACTACTGTTGGAATCATGGTTCTTATTTATAGTGACAAGTATATGTATCACGATCAAGGATATTTAAGATTTTTTGCTTATATGAGTTTTTTTAATACTTCTATGCTGGGATTAGTTACTAGTTCAAATTTGATACAAATTTATATTTTTTGGGAACTAGTGGGAATGTGTTCTTATTTATTAATAGGGTTTTGGTTCACACGACCAATTGCAGCAAGTGCTTGTCAAAAAGCTTTTGTAACTAATCGTGTAGGGGATTTTGGTTTATTGTTAGGAATCTTAGGTTTTTATTGGATAACAGGTAGCTTAGAATTTCGGGATTTGCTCGAAATAACTAATAACTTAATCCAGAATAATGGGGCCAATTCTTTATTTGCTACTTTGTGTGCTTCTTTATTATTCGTCGGTGCAGTTGCTAAATCCGCACAATTCCCCCTTCACGTATGGTTACCTGATGCTATGGAAGGACCCACTCCTATTTCGGCTCTTATACACGCTGCTACTATGGTAGCAGCAGGAATTTTTCTTGTAGCTCGGCTTCTTCCTCTTTTCATAGTCATACCTTATATAATGAATTTCATTTCTTTAATAGGTGTAATAACACTATTATTAGGGGCTACTTTGGCCCTTGCTCAAAGAGACATTAAAAAAAGCTTAGCCTATTCTACAATGTCTCAATTGGGTTATATTATGTTAGCTCTAGGTATAGGTTCTTATCGAGCTGCTTTATTCCATTTGATCACTCATGCCTATTCAAAAGCTTTATTGTTTTTGGGATCCGGATCCATTATTCATTCAATGGAACCTATTGTTGGATATTCGCCAGATAAAAGTCAGAATATGGTTCTTATGGGTGGTTTAACAAGATATGTTCCAATTACAAGAACTACTTTTTTATTGGGTACACTTTCGCTTTGTGGTATTCCACCTCTTGCTTGTTTTTGGTCCAAAGATGACATTCTTAATGATAGTTGGTTCTATTCACCAATTTTCGCAGTAATAGCTTATTTCACAGCAGGATTAACCGCATTTTATATGTTTCGGGTATATTTACTTACCTTTGATGGGTATTTACGTGTTCATTTTCAAAATTACAGTAGCACTAAAAATGGTTCGTTCTATTCCATATCTCTATGGGGAAAAGGAACTCCAAGAGGAGTCAATCCAAATTTACTTTTATCAACAATGAATAAAAAGGTTTCTTTTTTTTCAAAAAATAGATCGAAAATTGATAATAATGTAAGAAATAGGATACGATACTTTAGTACTTACTTTGGAAATAAATACACTTCCAAGTATCCTCACGAATCGGACAATACTATGTTATTTCCTCTTCTTGTATTAGTACTATTTACTTTGTTGGTTGGATCAATAGGAATTCCTTTTGATCAAGGAGTAATAGATTTTGATATATTATCGAAATGGTTAACCCCATCAACAAATCTTTTACATTCAAGTTCTAATTATTCTGTAAATTTGGATGAATTTTTTACAAATGCAATTTTTTCAGTAAGTATAGCAATTTTCGGACTATTCATAGCATATATTTTATATGGATCTGCTTATTCATTTTTCCAGAATTTGGATTTAATCAATTCATTTGTAAAAGGGGGTCCTAAAAGAATTCTTGTGGACCGAATAAAAAATATGATATACAATTGGTCATATAATCGTGGTTACATAGATATTTTTTATACTAGAGTTTTTACCGTGGGGATAAGAGGATTAACCGAACTAACTCAGTTTTTTGATAGACGTATAATTGATGGAATTACAAATGGTGTTGGTGTTGCAAGTTTTTTTATAGGGGAAGGGATTAAATATATGGGAGGTGGACGAATCTCGTCTTATCTATTCTTGTATTTATCTTATGTATCAATATTTTTATTAATTTTTTTATTTTTTTTATTTAATTAA